TATAAATAAAATATATATACATATATTACTTCAACTTATTAGTATTATTTTTTATTAGTATTATTTTTAGTATTATTTTTTTCTTTTTGATTGATTGGCTTCTTATTTATTTTATTATTTTTAAGCTTCTACCAATCCATAAGTATCTTATTGGGTTAGATCGTGGGTCTTACATAAATTATAAACTATTTGCATTTGTTGCAGTTTTTGCTAAGGATTTCCTTTGATTGTACTAAGTACTAAAAACGGGAAGGAAGAAAGCAAGCGGATCCGCTAATTCCTCATCCTCAAATCAGTCCTTCCCGAAGGTATTGTTTCAACGAATAAGTAATTGTAGGATTGAATGAAGTGTTGATATAATTCGAAGAATCAAACGACAAGTCATTTTAGTTAATAAAGTACGTAACGTACTTTATTTTTTTTTTTTTTTTTTTTAGTATTAAACAAATTTCTAATATTAGAAAAATCGAATATTAGACAAAAGGGTTCGCAAATAAAAGTGCTAATGCTACGACCAATCCGTAAATTGTTAAAGCTTCCATAAAAGCCAAACTAAGTAATAAAGTACCTCGTATTTTACCCTCTGCTTCTGGCTGTCTCGCAATACCTTCTACAGCTTGTCCTGCAGCAGTACCTTGACCAACTCCAGGTCCAATAGAAGCAAGCCCTACGGCTAATCCAGCAGCAATAACGGAAGCGGCAGAAATCAGTGGATTCATAGTAAGCTAAGTTCCTCGCACAAAAAAAAGAAATGGTTAATGATACAATCAACCAATGAATTATTACTTATTTCTTTATTACTAAACTCTATCTGGTCGAAGTAACTAAAATCCCGAGAAATAAGAATTTTACTGAATAATCAGAACAATTTCGATATCTTGTTTTTAGTTACTACTATTCGTATTCGTGATGAAATTTTTTTGTAAACCCATATCCATATATATGGATATGGTTCTAGTTATTACATTTCTTTCGAACTCTTTTTTCATTCAACTCTTCGTTATTTTCTATATCCTTTAATTGATCCATTTATTCATTCACTGCATTATCACAGACAGACGAAATAAAAGAAAAGTAAAGTACTTGCATCGGATCGGGATCTAAACGCAGTGAACTGGGATGGGAAATAATATAGGTATAGTCGCTATATAACTAGTGAATATCTAATATCACATATACATTTGTTTCTTCCATACCGTAAACTACCTTTCATATTGTATTGAATCGAATTGGAAAATCAAATCATTTACACGGGCACTGTACTTATTATTTAATTCAATATGGATTTTCTATAGAATATGTATAATTAATGGAATATACCGGGTTTAGCCTACGTAATTCATTCTTTTATTAGTAGCACTTCGTAAAAAAATAAGATAACAATTTCTATTCCAATTAGAAATTGTCATATTGAAATTGACTGAGCAAATAAGAAATAGAAAAGAAAATAGGATTGGGCAGGTAACAATAAATGAGCCAAAATCTTAGGAAAATGGTATAAAAGATCCTTTTCCTAAGATTTTTTGACTTTTTTTTTTACAATTTACAATTATATAATATAATTAGATAATATCGTACATCTTTCTTATTACGACTCTAGACCCTATATATTTGCATATATTATTATTATATTCGCCAACCAAACCAAGCGGATTGTGATGAACTAAGCATAAATTGGGATAAGCTTAACAAAAAAACTATTTTGAAAGCTAATCAATGATGACCCTCCATGGATTCACCTATATAAGCCGCGGCTAAGGTTGCAAAAATAAGAGCTTGGATACCACTTGTAAATAATCCAAGAAACATGACAGGTATAGGAACTACCAAAGGTACTAAAGAAACAAGAACAACAACTACTAATTCATCAGCTAATATATTCCCAAAAAGTCGAAAACTAAGTGATAAAGGTTTTGTAAAATCTTCTAAAATATTAATTGGTAAAAGTATTGGAGTTGGTTGAATGTATTTTCCGAAATAACTCAACCCTTTTTTGGTAAGACCCGCATAGAAATATGCTACTGACGTGAGTAAAGCTAAAGCAACAGTGGTATTTATATCATTCGTTGGCGCAGCTAGCTCCCCGTGAGGTAACTCTATGATTTTCCAAGGTAAAAGAGCGCCTGACCAGTTAGAAACAAAAATAAATAAGAACATAGTTCCAATAAAGGGAACCCAAGGACCATATTCTTCCCCGATCTGAGTTTTGCTCAAGTCTCGAATAAATTCAAGGATATATTCGAAGAAATTTTGGCCATCCGTTGGAATGGTTTGTGGATTCCGAACAGCTATGGTGACCGAACCCAATAAGATTGCAATTACGACCCATGAAGTGATAAGTACTTGAGCATGCACTTGTAAACCCCCTATTTGCCAATATAAATGTTGGCCTACTTCTACACCCGATATGTCGTATAATCCTTTGAGTGTGTTAATGGAACATGATATAGCATTCATATTGTCCTCTGACATAAATCGAACTTAAAAAAAAGGAATTATTTTGATTCAATCTTCTCATATATTTCTTAACTCATCTATTTTAATACTACATGGATCATATAGTTAGGATACCGAAAAATGACATAATATACCCAGTACTTTTTATTGCTTTATTCGAATCTAGGAATAATAACCGATCCAATAAATCTATGACGTTCACAAAATAATTGACTTATCCTTATTATGATTAATCATAACATAATTAATCATAATAATGATTATTAATCATAATGAACGATTTTTTATATAGCTATAGCGCCCTTCACAAATTGCGGATACTAATTTGTTAAGAATAAAGCGGATTGAAGCTATAGCATCATCGTTGGCTGGAATCGAAATATCTGCAAGATCCGGATCACAATTTGTATCGATTAAACAAATCGTTGGAATCCCCAAAATAAGACATTCCCGAAGAGCTGTATATTCTTCTTGCTGATCGATGATGATTACAATATCAGGTAACTCCGTCATATATTTGATCCCGCCAAGATATGTTTGCAAGGTGGATAATTGTCTCTTCACGATTGCTGCATCCCTTTTTGGTAGACGATTGAGTTTCCCCATCCTTTGTTCCGCTCTTAAATCCCTAAACTTCTGAAGTCTCGTTTCTGTAGTGGACCAATTCGTTAACATACCACCAAGCCATTTTTTATTAACATAATGACACCGAGCCCTTCTTGCAGCTGCTGCTACTAAGTCAGCTGCTTTATTTTTGGTACCAACAATTAAAAAATGTTTTCCTCCACTTGCGGCATCAAAAACTAAATCACAAGCTTCTGATAAAAAACGAGCAGTTCTAGTAAGATTTGTAATATGAATACCTTTACGCTTTGCAGAAATATAAGATGCCATTCTAGGATTCCATTTCCTAGTACCATGACCAAAATGAACTCCTGCTTCCATCATCTCTTCCAAATTGATGTTCCAATATCTTCTTGTCATTTTTCCTCACACTTTCTCTTTGTTTTTTCTTAAGTCTTAAGAAAAAACAAAGAGATCCGGTAGTTTGAAATAAATAAATGTTCCGATGGAACCTTCTCACAAGGATTGACCGTTGAGTTGATATACGATCCAAACCATTAATTCTTCTTTTTAATTCGTTATAATCTTTATTACCAAATAAAACAAAATCAGACCAAAAAAGAAGAATTTATTTAATTTCGATTATTTGTTCAATTATTTGATTTGAATTGAAATTCAAAGACGAAATATCCTCTTAGGTCAGGAATCATTAAATTGCGTAAATAATTGTTCTGATGTATCATGGAAATGATTTTGGACAGAAGAACAAACTAATTCTCTATGATGGAACAAAATATCTCTCATCTTTCCCTTGAATAGATTATTCTTTTTGATTTCCAAATGAATGTTCTTTTGTTGCTTTGAGCGATGCACTAATTTTTTGAATCCGGTACCAACAGGTATAATCCCCCCCAGAACAACATTCTCTTTGAGACCTTTCAACCAATCAATACGACCCCGTAAAGCAGCTTTTGCTAAAACTCGAGCAGTTTCTTGAAAACTAGCTTCAGATATGAAACTTTGAGTGTTTAGAGATGCCCTAGTTATTCCTAATAAGATTACCCGATAACAGATTGTTTCATCCAAAGCGCGCCCCGCTCGTTCTGCTCGCAACAACCCGATTAGTTCTCCAGGTAAAAAAACATTAGACATTCCATCTTCTGAAACTAAGACTTTTGATGTTACTTGACGTATAATAATCTCTATATGTCTATTATGGATCTGTACCCCTTGGGATCGATAAACTTCTTGGATCTTATTAACCAAGGAGATACGACTTTGGGCTATGGTTAGCTCAGCACCAATCAAGAATCCCCAAGGGATTCCAAGAATTCGTGGTATACACTCATTCCAACCTTTAACCCTCTTTTCGAGGTTCATAGATATTGAATCAATTGAACGCACTTCTAAGACTTGTTCCACTTTTGGAAGACCTTGCGTTATGTCACCGGATCTCGATTTTTCATATATAAATGTAACTAATGTATCTCCTTCGTAAAGGATTCCCCCATAATGACCATGAACAGTTGTTCCTGGAGTGGCCAAATAGGGCTTAGCGGATCTTATTACTAAAGAATCAACATGAACAATTAAAACTTGACCAGATCTTATGTGTGGTCCGTATTTGAACAAACATACATTTTCACAAATAAATTGCCCAAGGATAATTATTGGGGATAGTTCATCACAATAATCGTGATATAGAAAGTTCCAATTTAAATCGAATGGATTCAAAATGATGTTATTGCAAGGATCGGGATTATAAATATTCTTTTTTTCATCCATTAAAAAATATTTAAGTACTTGGAAAGTTTGTTTAAAATTGTCAAGTAATAAATATTTCTTTAACAATATCTGATTATGAGTTATTAAATGGTAAGATGAATAAAAATTCGTAATTTTAGGTACAGTAATACCTAAGAGGCCCGATGAATTTCCAATTGAAATTGTGGAATCCTTTTTAATTGATTCTTTTGTCACATTGTTATATTTCGAGCCATTAAATGGGCCAATTCGAGAACAGTTGGATGATGACAAAATTATCAAAGATTGGCATTCCGGATTTCTATTCAACAACGTACCAATACCAGAAGTTCGTTTATGTTGGGTAAGTGACGAAATCTTCGCCTTGGAATAAAAAGGATTAATATTGATACAATCTAATCCATTATGGCAAATAAATCCCGAACCCGCCGTATCCTTCCTTTTTACAATATACGACGAAATAGGGGACTGGACTAACTCAATTCTTATGAAATCACGAATCAGATCGTTTGTCCTTATCTCAACAAAGGAAGCACGAACCTCTTCTTCTATAGAACTCTTTTTTTCTTGACCCCAATTCAATACTAAGCAAGTCCGAACTAATTGAATACTTGTGTGAAAAATTCCTCGAATGGGCTTGCCATTTCCATAAAGGATATAATTGACAACTTTAAGTTGGACATTATCCCTTTCCCACAGGGCATCCTGTGGAAAAAATGTTGCTAAATCGATCCCATCTGCTATTTTATATGTGACTACGGGTCGAACCAAAACAAAATATTTTTTTTTTGTAGGTGTGATCCGTTGGACATAGATCCAATTTTTCAATTTTTTCGATTTTTTAGAATCCTTTTTTCCTGTTCCCGGAGGTATTAAAATGCCACTGTGCCTAGATATCTTATCCGTCTCTCCCGGAAAATGGATATCCCCAGAAAAAATTTGCAGTTCAATACTTTTCTTTTTTCTCTCCACTCGTACCAATCCACTTACTCTACTTCTTATATTTAAAGTTATTTGTGTATCTACTCCAATAATACTATTGTTACGGACCATTATAAGCGAAGATCCAGGTAAGATATGTACTTCCTCGGGAATGAAAAAAAACCGATCCACTTTCGTTTGATATTTCAGATTAAATTCTTTTATTCCTCGATACTCAATCAAATCCTCTTTTTCTTTTTTGATAATGGAATCCACCTCTGTGGTCCCATATTTAATGATTCCCGAACTGTTTCTTCTGTATCGAGGATCGTCGAAATAGGCAAGAATACTATTTCTACGTAAAATACCATTTATGGGTATTTCAATCGAAATACCAAAACGAGATATTAATTTTTTCTCTCGCTCTTGATCATAATATTGTAAGGGAATTATGAATCGATTTCTTCGTCTCTTCGACAATAAATCGGGATTCTCTTGGAGAATAGAAGAATATATGAAATTCGAATGACCGTTAAATGGAATTTGATTGGATCTTGAATAATCAAGAACCCCGATACCCTTTTTTTTATCATAAAGGTCCAGACTAAACAATTTAGGTCTCACCCGATCATTAGTCATAGAGAGGTCAGATGTTGATTTATCTTCTATAGAAGAAATAGAAGATAAATCAACATTGATTTGATCTTGATCCTTGTGGAGTGAAAAAGACACTATACTGGATCTGCGCGTACTTACTGCTAATATCCATAAATGACTTGTTTTTGGTAATAGATGAACATTACCATATGTATATTCAGGTGCATGGTAGACATTAGTACTCCAGTGCATTTCTCCTTCCGATTCAGAATAAATATGTTTTCGGACTCTTTCTTTAAAATTCAAAGTGGATACTCTGGTACGAATCTCAGCAATTACTTGTTCTGATTCTACATATTGATCGTTTTGAACTAAAATCAAACTTTTTGGTGGAATATTCACATTATGTAGAATATCCTGACTTTCGATAGTTACATCCAGGTCAATAGAACATAGAAAAGCGGGATGTCCGTGACGAGTACGTGTGGGATGAACCAAACCCTCATTGAATTTTATTTTTCCATTGTAAGGGGCTCGTACATGCTCAGCAGTACCACCCGTAAATACTCCACCAGTATGAAAAGTTCTTAATGTTAGTTGAGTACCTGGTTCTCCAATGGATTGACCCGCAATAATACCTACGGCTTCTCCCACTTCGACCAGGTCGCCATGGGCGGGACTCCGTCCATAACATAATTGACAGATCCAAGATGTACTTCTACAAGTAAAAGGAGTTCGAATATATATTGATTGTGTTCGAAAGGTTATGAACCGATTGATAAGTCCAATCCCAATATCTTGATTCCGAGCGGCAATGCACCGTGTACCCATATATATATCGTCTGCTAATACACGACCCATTAGTGTTTGAATAAAATTTCTTTCGGTCATCCCATTTCGAGGACTCACCGAAACACCTCGGATAGTACCACAATCTGTTCGACGTACAATAATGTGTTGAACTACTTCAACAAGTCTACGCGTGAGGTATCCAGCATCTGATGTTCGTACAGCAGTATCTACAACTCCTTTACGGGCTCCATAACAGGAAATTATATATTCCGTTAAAGAAAGTCCTTCGCGTAAGTTGCTTTGAATAGGTAAATCAATCATTTGTCCTTGTGGATCCGACATTAATCCCCTCATACCTACTAATTGGTGGACTTGAGATGCATTTCCTCTAGCTCCTGAAAAGGA